ATTGGGCCATGCGGGTTCTCCGTAATAATTATGACCCATCCCTTTCGCCAATTTTGCTCTTAATACAGGATCATTTAAGTCCGGTTTCTTTGTTATTGGGATAGGCGAATTCATATGGATCCAGCCCCCGAAGGAACCGGACATGATAATTTTTTATCATCCGGCTCGAGCAAGAATCAAAGGAAGCAAAGAGATCCCGAGAAAATCTATATCTTATCCAGATCCACACATCTAGGGCTCTATGTAAGAAAAGATTTACCGGATTCCATTTTCTTTCTGGAGTTGGCAACTATCCATTGCAAAGAATTTCGTTTTTACGGGCCAATGCTCAATACCCAAGTAGGCTTGAAAATTGGATCATGATCCAGTGCTTTTTGGGTCGTCTCATACCTTCCGATTGTGTCTATCCCCAAAATCTCTCGAGTCTTCTTACATACAAAGGATTTCCTTGTTACTAATCTAGTCTAGCCTCTGTTCTTCTTTAGATCCCTTGTTTCACTCCGATAGTATCATACATGGAATCGATGCAAAGGAAATGAATGCATTTCCATACTATTAAGTTAAGTAAGTGGAATAGATAGCATGGATTGTCATCACTTATTCTACTGGATCTTACGAAGCCTGTTGTGTTAATGCACGACATGATTCGGTTCTAATCATAGAAAAATTCTCCTCGAGCGAACCAGCCTACTCTCTATATCAGGCTTACGCGGTGGTTGGAAAAGAGACACATTGGGTTGTAAATTCCAATGTGGCGGATAAAATTATAAATTATATACATATATCTGCACAGGCCAATCAATAGTTCAAGTCACACACTCCCATAATCCATCTTCTCTTCGGAAAATCCACTTCAACTATTCATATCAGATAAATGAAATAATAAAATATTGCAGAGTTGAAGGGAAATATCTAAATAAATGTCTTATTTTTTTTATTCAATAATCCATATTTGTAGCAATGAAATAGGATTGTTCCTACCCAAAATGATATAGGAATGATTACAAATATCTAGGAACTATCTTCTCTATCTCTATACTATAAAGGACCAGAAATACCTTGTTTACGTATCATTGGAAAGTGCATTAACATAAATACGGTAGTAAGCAAAGGTAATACAAAAGTGTGTAAACTATAAAAACGAGTCAAAGTAGATTGACCCACACTAGCACTTCCTCGTAATAACTCGACCACGGGTGATCCTATTATAGGAATAGCTTCAGGTACACCTGTCACGATTTTCACTGCCCAATAACCAATTTGGTCCCGAGGCAAGGAATAACCAGTTACACCAAAAGATGCGGTCAATACAGCCAGAACCACCCCTGTAACCCAAGTTAATTCGCGGGGTTTTTTAAATCCACCGGTGAGATACACACGAAATACGTGCAGGATCATCATTAGGACCATCATACTTGCCGACCATCGATGAACCGATCGGATTAACCAGCCAAAGTTAGCTTCAGTCATTATGTATTGAACAGAGGCAAAAGCCTCGGTAACGGTCGGACGATAGTAAAAAGTCATAGCAAACCCCGTAGCTACTTGTACTAAAAAACAAGTAAGCGTAATTCCTCCTAGACAATAAAATAGGTTGACATGAGGCGGAACATATTTACTAGTTATATCATCCGCAATTGCCTGAATTTCGAGACGCTCTTCGAACCAATCATATACTTTATTGAGATAGGTAAACCAAGGGGGCTCCCCCTCTTAGAACTGTATATGAGAATTTCATCTCGTACAGCTCAAGCGGAAACACGCACAAACTGTTTTTAGCGGATAGAAATTTTTCAATTTCTTATCTTAGTCCTAGATTCTATCTTCTCGGAAGATACGAAGGACCAAAAACCCCGAAGCGCTTCTTTGTTCTGATGAGAATGCCAAAATATCAAGCCGGCTCATTCGTATTTATGTTGATCGTTACAGGCCTCTTGAATCTTCTCTTTCCCTATTTTCTTTCTTTTTATTTGTTTTTTATTTGTAGTGTGGATTGTCTTTTTTTTGTTTTTGATAGGGATTCTCTTGTTGAGACCCTACAAAATCGATTGAAACCTCAGATTCATACTAGAACCACGATGAGTCAATAAAGCCCCAAGCTACGCTCAAAGGTTCCTTGAGTAAGAACCATTTGATCATCACTTAGAATCGATGTAATGACTAAAAATCCAGAGAAACATTTGTCCTTTGGTTAAAATAACCATAAGCATTTGAAGGAAGAAAAAACCTTCGATCTCTGATTCTAACTATAGCTATATTATTGCATTTTTTTTAGTTTTTTTAGTGCGGTCGCGAGGTCTGAATAGTTAGGTATGAATCATAGTGCTAATGTTTCTTGATCTATTCCAGGGATTCCGTGCTCCAGATATTCTAATGAATATCAGACGAGGTGGAACCATCTCTCTCGAGATGACAGACCATTCTCTATACTATCAATAGGATCAATTTTCACAAGTCACACACTCATATTCCGGAAATACCGAAACAAAGGAATTCCACGGTCGAACTACCCTACCAGAATATATATATATAAATATATATTAAATTAATAACTATAATAAAAATAAAATGGAATATTAATTATTAATAGAGAATATTCTGAAAAAAAAAAGGAATTTATAATAAGCTCTTAATACACTTTACCTACGCTTTCGGATAAAAGTAAAGAAAAGACCTAAGACACGGAATCCCAATGATTCAAAAATGTCTTACGTCATTAGCAAACCTTCTGAAAGCAGCTCTACTGACTGCTGTTATAGGAACCCTCACCTATAGTGGTACTAAATCCTACTTCCCCACCAGGTCTTTGCCGACTGGCGGGGCTACGGTTCAAACTATAGATAGGGATTCGTCCTCTGAGTCTGAGACACAGCAAATAGAGGATTCTTCTATGGAGGAAGGAACTGACACAGAAGATTCTTCTAGAGAGGAAGGATACGAGGCTGAACATTCTTCTATGGAGGAAGGAGCTGACACAGAAGATTCTTCTATAGAGGAAGGATCTGACACAGAAGATTCTTCTATGGAGGAAGGAACTGACACAGAAGATTCTTCTATAGAGGAAGGAACTGACACAGAAGATTCTTCTATAGAGGAAGGATCTGACACAGAAGATTCTTCTATAGAGGAAGGATCTGACACAGAAGATTCTTCTTTGCAAGAGGGGCCCAAGGAGTCACTAAATTCCCTTCGCCAGGAGGTGCGGAGGCTTCGTTTGGATTTCGAGACGAGTCAGGAGATGGCGTTGTCTCGCCTCGAAGCTATCCGACAGGCACTGCGGGAAATCGAGCAAAGAGAGCTTCACGCGTTGAACCGCCTCCTAGTATTATCTGTAGCAAAAGTGCCCTTATATCTCTATATATTTATAAAATGTATACAGAATAGATGAGGGTTGTTTCCTTAATTGTAGTGTAGGATTACAGATTTGAGACTTGAGGCCCCTAAAAAAAAGGGGCCTAACCCTAAGTGAGTTATTTTGGGTTGAAAAGTTAAGACTTCTTGGTTCTTATGGTATGGATCTAATTCATTGAGATTCCGTCCAGTAAAACAGAAGAATTATAAATCTCCAAGAGAATAGATAGAAAGACTGCAAATAAAGCCATTGCGACACCCATCAAAGGAGTGGTTCCCCATCCAGGAGCCACTTTCCCATATTCCGAATTCAACGGTTTCAATAAAGCCCCTACTGTTGTTCGTCTTGGACCAGATCGAGAACTACCCTCAACGGTTTGTGTCGCCATAAATACTTTTTTTTGTTGAGATCTGTTGACTTTGTATACCCTTCCGTTGTAAATAAACGATCTTATCATAGATCCATTGTAGTCTTGAAATTATCTAATAATGGAAACAGCAACCCTAGTCACCATCTTTCTTTCTGGCTCACTTGTAAGTTTTACCGGGTACGCCTTATATACCGCCTTTGGGCAACCCTCTCAACAACTAAGAGACCCATTCGAGGAACACGGAGACTAGTTGAAGTAATGAGACTCCCCTATTGGGGAGTCTCATTACTTCAATTGAGATAACGCACAATCATTTCACCTTTTTATTTTTAATTGGAACCCTCGGCGGTTCTCGAAAAAAGATAGCGAAAAAAATAATCCCTAGAGTAGAGACTAAGAGGAATGTATAAACCAATGCTTCCATAGATTCGATCGTGGTTTACAATTATAGCTTCCACATCTGTTCATTTGGTGGGATCATCTCCCAGATAAAGAAAGGGCAAGAGTCAAAAGTCGGTGATCCAAAAATCACGGTTTCTCTGCTACCCTGTGTTAACTCAAAAAAATCAAATAAAGGAGAAAAAACCCAAAGCAATGTTGTATCAGACTACCTGTCTCCTTGTAGTTGGATCTCCAAGTTTTTGGAATGCTCCAAATTCCACTTGAGCATCCAAATCTGGGTCAATGCCGGCAAAAACATCTCTGAACAAAGTTCTCGCACCGTGCCAAATGTGCCCGAAAAAGAAAAGCAAAGCAAATGAAGCATGGCCAAAAGTAAACCAACCCCTGGGGCTGCTACGAAAAACACCATCTGATTTCAAAGTAGCACGATCTAATTCAAAAATTTCACCCAATTGAGCGCGTCTAGCGTATTTTTTCACAGTAGCAGGATCACTATAACTGACTCCATTGAGTTCACCACCAAAGAACTCAACAGTTACGCCGACTTGTTCGACACTATACTTCGACTCTGCCCTTCGAAAAGGAACGTCGGCTCTCACAATTCCGTCTCCGTCTACCAAAACGACTGGAAATGTTTCAAAAAAAGTAGGCATACGGCGTACAAAAAGCTCGCGGCCTTCTTTCTCTCTAAAGATAGGATGTCCTAACCATCCAACCGCTATTCCATCCCCATTGTCCATTGAGCCCGCTCTGAATAATCCCCCTTTAGCTGGATTATTTCCGATGTAATCATAAAAAGCTAATTTTTCTGGAATTTTAGACCAAGCTTCTGAGAAACTCTGATTTTCGGCTAGGCTGGCGCCAACTTTTCGATATATTTCTTGCTGGAAGTATCCTTGATCCCATTGATACCGGGTGGGACCAAATAATTCGATCGGGGTCGTTGCGGAACCATACCACATAGTTCCAGCAACAACAAAAGCTGCAAAAAAGACAGCAGCGATACTACTGGAAAGTACAGTTTCAATATTACCCATACGTAATCCTTTGTATAAACGTTGGGGCGGACGGACACTAAGATGGAATAAGCCCGCCAATATACCCAATGTGCCTGCTGCAATATGATGAGAGGCTATTCCTCCTGGAACAAAAGGATCAAAACCGTCTACACCCCACGCAGGATTTACAGATTGTACTTTTCCCGTGAGTCCATACGGATCGGACACCCATATTCCAGGACCATACAAGCCTGTTACATGAAATGCGCCAAACCCAAAGCAAGCTAGCCCTGAGAGAAATAAATGAATTCCAAAGATCTTGGGCAAATCCAAAGAAGGTTTTCCTGTACGCTCATCACAGAATATTTCTAGATCCCAATACACCCAATGCCAAATAGCTGCCAAGAAGCACAAACCAGAAAATACAATATGTGCCCCGGCCACACCTTCGTAACTCCAAATACCCGGATTCGTTATAGTGCCTCCTGCGATACTCCAACCCCCCCACGAATTGGTTATTCCTAAACGAGTCATGAATGGGATAACGAACATACCCTGTCTCCACATCGGATCAAGAACGGGATCAGAGGGATCAAAAACTGCTAATTCGTATAAGGCCATCGACCCGGCCCAACCCGAAACTAGAGCAGTATGCATTATATGGACAGAAAGCAACCGACCGGGATCATTCAATACGACAGTATGAACACGATACCAAGGCAAACCCATGGAAAGACCTCTTTCTCAAAGAAAAATAGACACTATGTAACTTTCTCGCATTGGGAGCTAGGGACTTCCCCCTTTCAATGGATTATCTCGGAGCAGGGGTAAATATGGATTCCATTCCCTTCGGAATAACGGACCAATTCTATTTGTAGGAACAAATAGAAACAGATCTATTCTATACCCGATAAGTATCAATCCGCAATGCAGCATTGGTCTGGTTCTATTTTCTATGGTCCAATGCTCGGTTTTATTCTATGAGCTTTTCAATCTATGGAAAAAAGGAAAATCCGAGGCAATAGTCTGACAACAAGAAAAGGCGTTTTGACTACGCTTTCGCATAAAAGTTAAGAGACAAGCTTTCGAGCTTCGTCTAATGCCCGTTGGTATTCCAAAAGCCCCTTTTCTGATTCCTGAAGACGAAGAGGCATCATGGGTGGACATCTAGTGCGACTTGGGATACATAATGGGTCCTATGGGATTTCCCCATGCTCTTCCCCGATCAAGATATTCTCTCTTTCTCCCAAAAAGGGGTGAGTGACTGATCAAGAATTGAAAGTTTGAACTCAAAGCCAAGAATTTCAATTGGGAGATTTATATTTCTATTGTCAATTCTATTTTCAATTAGAATGGAATAATTTATGGTTGGTTTAGTTAGACCACTAAAATGCAGGATACCAGGCTCCGCTCATAAAATACCCAATTGGTCAAATAGGAATATGTCAAATTCCCCTTTGTATCATAACATAAAAGATTCCTATTGATACCTAAAAAAAAAATTCCTATTGATTAGAGCAAACCTCCAAATATAGATATATCTTAGATATATATCCCAATCGAGGTCGGGTAGATGGATCTTTAACCCGGAGTAGATCCTACACCTAAAAGAATAGAAGAAGCCCATTCAGTAACAAGAAAATGACACCATAATTGAAAATCTAATTTGGAGTTCGATGAAATAAAACAAAACCTTAATGCAAAGTAAATTCGACAAGTTTAAAGTTTCATGACTTCTTTTTTGGGGGGAAGTGCGCCAAAACTTATCTTTCTTGAAAAATGGAAGAAAAAAGTACGCTCGTTAGGAGTTAGAAAAATCCTGCTATGAAACAATGAAAAGGGCTGGAATTTCCACATTGCAATTTGTTGAATCCTATGCACCAAAAACACGCGTGTATGTTTCCTAAGCTAAAGGATACACTTTTTTCCTAATCAACCGACTTCATCGAGAAAGATGCCTTTTTTTATGCCAAAAGCTTGATTACGAGATCACGAATACCCTTGTGGGTCTCCTGGTATTTCTCAGTAGAGAGGATCCGACCCAGAATCATTTTATGTTTATAAACTGTATAGGCGGATGGGTAGTATGCGGAATCAGTCTCTTTGATATGATGCGAGCTGTGCCACCCTATGTCTATACAATAAGCATGGGGATGGCCTATTCAATGGGATCCTTCGTCGTGACCGCAGGAGAAATTGGCGAACGTATAGCATACCCTCACGGTTCGGGTCGTGCCAATGCATTTTGATTTCTTATTTGAGAGAAAAAAGAAGACTATGCCTTCACTATATGGAATATGAATCAAATAATAAGTAATAATAGCACGGCACTTCGAACTTGATAGGCGCAATTATTGTTTTTTCATACGATGAGATTCTGTATCGAGAAAGTGGTATGAAACAAAAAGCATTTCAGATTGGATCTTATCTATCGGAGATCCATTTCCGCGTCACAAACTTTTTTGTTTTTATACCCTAAGTCCCTTTCCACTATTTAGTGTATGAGAGATTTTGAAAATGAAAAAAATACGATCATTTTTCCTTAGTTGATCAAATAAAAAATACACTTTGGGATTGCCGAATCGCAAACGAGAAAAATAGATAAAGCACTGGAACCATCATAGTACTATCCTAGTATTAACTATTAATATTTTGAAATTCTCTCGAAGGGAAGGGTGGTAACTGGATCATTGAACGATCCTCGGGTCTTAGAAATCCTATTTTTATCTTTCTTTATTCAGTGGAAGTGAAATGAAAAAAAAACCGAATTCCATAGTAGAGCTGTATGCAATGCGCAAACGATGCCTGTACGGTTGTTCAACTCTCTCTTTTTGTTTTGTTCTTAGAATCCATCCGTTACCTTATCTCTTTACTTCGCCAAATCGTGCGAAATAGAGGAATCCTGACGGATGTTCTATCATTAGGGTAATGATACACCAACCTTCTTGTTCTTATATTGGGCACGAACTAGGGGAGTTGTACATAGATGGGGATGAATTCAAAAGTATCCGCAACAACGTCATAAGTCTTTATAAACAAAGAACAGGACAACCCTGGTTGATTCTATATGTGGACATGAACAGGGATTTTTTCATGACACCAGACGAAGCCCAACGTCATGGAATTGTTGATTTGGTAGGAATTGAGATGTATAAAGCCTCTCTTAGGTAATCGAAAGAAATACAAGAATGGAACTGGAACCCGGGCGAAGGCAAAGGATGCCTGTAAGGTTGCCCAACTCTTGTGGTCCTCTAACCCACCCGTTACCTTACCCTTTTTACTTAGCCAATAGCCAAATTCCCCAAATCGTGCGAAAGTAAAGGCATCCTGACGGATGGGGATAAACGACATAACCGAAGAGGACCATCCAACCAACCCCTTCGGTTATAGTTCGTTGGGACCTGCACAGGGATTTCAAAATGACCTCCCCCCAAAAGCCCCACTTCATAGAATTTAGGGGTTGATCGATCTTGGGAGGAGGTCTCTCTAGGTAAAGGGTCACAAGAACCAAAAAGAAAGACAAAAATGGAACCATGGGCATGAGTTTCCCTCTTTTTACCGAGGTAAAATGGGTCAAGTCTCCAATTAGAATCATCCGGTTAGGATCGATCTAAACCAGCCCATTCTGTATATAATTCAGCATGCCAACTATTAAACAACTTATTAGAAACACAAGACAGCCAATCAGAAATGTCAAAAAAACCCGCGCGCTTCAGGGATGTCCTCAGCGTCGAGGAACATGTACTAGGGTGTATGTGCGACTCGTTCAGATCATGAACTGAACCAAAAGAAAGGAGACAATTTTTACAGTATCAAAGATCAGTACCAATGAATAGGATAAAACCAATGAATAAGATAGAATGGAAGAACTCCATTCACTGTCTAAAAAAAAAGACCTTTATTGTGTATGAAATTTATGGTTTCCATTGGTATAAATCCGATCACCTCAATTGGAGATGAGAAGCAATTCCCCAGTGGTAGCAAATGGTTATCCATTAAGCGGGGGAAATCTTATTTAAGAAGCATAAAAATGCTGCTCCTACTCTTGCAAGAACGGACTCACAGGGTCAGCTACCTAACCAACCTTCATAATTAAATGCCGTTACTGTATAGGTAGATCTTATTGTGAAAAGACCTATTACTGGATAATTCATGGGTAGAGCCAAAGAGTGTGAACTATACAAGTTACTAAATAAGGAAGGGGCTCCGGTGTATAGAAAGGACCTCACCGTTTAAAAAGTAACCATAGAAACGATGGAACCCACTATTTTTTATTCATTTATATTTCTTACTTAAATTGACTTTGACTAGTTTTTTGATCAATCTAATTTTTTATTTCGAGGTGAAATGCCTGGAAAAAATCGTGGTTGGGAAGGTCATCGTAGCAAAAGCCATTGGAATTTCTTTTTTTATACATCGGAAGAATCCGTTTTGTTATTAATAGACCGGGAGGGGAGAAAAGAATGACTGAAAGAAAAGAAAGCAATTAGTTATTCATCAAAGTTTCAGTGGATTCAATGACCAGAATTAAACGAGGATATATAGCTCGGAGACGTAGAACAAAAATGCGTCTATTTTCATCAACTTTTCGAGGAGCCCATTCAAGACTTATTCGAACTATGACTCAACAGAAAACGAGAGCTTTGGGTTCTGCTCATCGGGATAGAAGCAGGAAAAAGAGAGATTTTCGCCGTTTGTGGATCACTCGTATAAATGCAGTAATTCGTGAGATTAAGGTATTCTATAGTTATAGTGTATTTATGCATAATCTCCACAAGAAGCACTTGCTTCTTAATCGAAAAATACTAGCGCAAATCGCTATATCAAATCAAAATTGTCTTTCCATGATTTCCAATGAGATCATGAATTTTGCAGGGTTCATTTTGCAGGGAAGGGTTTAAACGAAGTTCCCCGGAGAATGAACTCCGGGAAGGTGTAGTATAAATGAATAGGATAAGGTAGTCAAAATGAACGAGCACGATTCACTAAAAAAAAATGAAATATTTCTTCTTTTTCTTCCCCGATTCGGATTCTTTTTGGTTTCTTCCGACGTGACAATCCTTGAGTTCTCTCATTTTTCGAACAAAACATCCACCCTACCCTAGTTGGGTTAAAGATTGGAATTTTGATTCCTTTTATTCGATTGTGGCCGTAGGCCTGTTTTTTTTCTGGTTCTAGGACCTTTTTTATTTTTAGCCCTAGGGGTTGACTTGGGTCTTGTTCTTTCAAATGGTTTCTCGTTTTTTTTATCAGTATAAAGAAAAGGTAACAAAGCTAAAATACGAGCTTGTTTTATAGCAAGCGTAATTAATCGTTGTTGTTTCAAGGTCAATCGATTCACTCGTCTAGATAATATTTTTCCGTCGTCACTAATAAATCGACGAATTAAACTCATGTTTCTATAATCAATTCGATCCCCCGATCCAATTGGGGGCAAACGCCTACGAAAAGATTGCTTGGATTTCGATTTTAGAAAGGGTTTCTTGTATTTCAGAAAGGGTCGCTTAGATTTCAGAAAGGGTTTCTTGGATTTATCCATGGTATTTAGTCCTTATCTCTAAAATCCTATTTCTGAATTCGAATTTGGGATACGACCGAAATAGGATTTGATTTGTTTATATATATTATATGTAATTTGTTCTTGTTACTGGGAAAGGTGGCAGTTCTGTTCGATCTATTTCTTTATTTCCCCATGAATTGTATGCTTGTAACAATAGGGGCAGAATTTTCTCAATTCCAATCGACTAGGTGTCTTGTGTCGATTCTTTTGAGTAATATATCTGGAAATGCCCGGCGATTCCTTAGTAACACTGTTTCGCACACAACTGGTACATTCCAAGATAACTCTGACTCTCACATCTTTACCCTTGGCCATGAACCTCCTTTGCATTTTGGATTCACTCAACTCTTCTATTTTCAATCCGAAACGAAGAAAAAAAAAAGGAAAAAAATAGAAGTGGCTAACCCGAAATCCGATTAGGAACGATTTCGTTGCAATCAATAGCGTAATATTAAGAAGTAATACAATGATTTTTAACTTTCAATTATTTCGAATCCCAATAGAGTATTTCATTAAAGTATTTTGTATGATTTTGTTACCCTAGACCCATTATTTCTATTTTCGTACTCCCTCTATGAATTCGAGCCTAATCGCGAGTTTCGCCGAGGTTGAATCCACTTTGATTCTTTTTCTGTCCTCCTTTCTTTATCCTCAAAAAATAGAAAAAATAAGAAAACAAAGAAAGAGAGGAAGAGGTATTAGTCCCAGATAATTTATTGTATCGCTAATCTTCTTCATCCCTTACCCATGTCAATAACTAGAATGAAAAAAGGGGAATGTCAACGCATCCGGGAAGAAACGATTGATCTCTATCAATAGACCTGCTAAAGACCCGAACCATAGAGTACTTAGCACAGGGGCCGCGGAGAGATATGTTTTTAGATCGCGCATTGAAAATTCTCCTTCTTTATTGGAATACATATATGATCAGATGCATAGGTCGTTAAGGATCGCTTGGATTTTAGTTGTACGCGGAATCCCTAACAAAAACGGAAATATACCATGACCTAGTCAATGTCAATAACACTAAGATTTCCCTTTCCTTAAAACGAAAAAAGGGCGTCCCACTCTTCCTGAGTATTGTATTACTGATAAGTATTCTTATACGTGAGGTTTCATATCTATCTATAGACTATAGAATCGAATTCTTTTAGTATTAATATGCCTATAATTCTTTCTATTTATATTATAAAATTTTCTAGGTTCTACGTGTTCTATGAGACCAAAAAGAAGAAATGGCAAGATAGATTGTCTCTCAATGAGGAAATAATGATGTGGAAAACAAGACAGAGATTCTATACAATGACACTGTATACCAATTGAAAGGGATGTAGCGCAGCTTGGTAGCGCGTTTGTTTTGGGTACAAAATGTCACGGGTTCAAATCCTGTCATCCCTAGCTATTCTTTCTCCTATGGGCAGTAACGAGAGGTCCATTGAGATCGATTGAATTTGGACATATGGAGTCTTTCCGTTTATGATACTATATGTATATATATATACGGTCTGGGGGGGTACAAAAAAATCCTTTTCTTTGCCGTCTTATCGATGGTGATAAGAAAGCGCTCTTAGTTCAGTTCGGTAGAACGTGGGTCTCCAAAACCCGATGTCGTGGGTTCAAATCCTACAGAGCGCGATTCTGTTCTTCTTAGGTCGAATTCGAGTGAAATAACTTGAACAGCAACCTGAATTCGACCTACTCCTTTTTTGAGTCCGCAGGAGGTCAATCAAAAAACGAGATGTTAATGTTACTTAATCAAAGGTCCAACTGATCGCTGCGTCTGTATTGTAAATATGCAGTTACGAATAATCCAGCCAA